GAGTATGGGGGGGGGGGGAAATTTTTGGGGAAATTTGGTGGGAAGGTTTCAAATCTAGGGGCATGCTTGTCTAAGGAAAGGTGAGTCATTAAAGTGGTAGGTTTGTATCGGGTGGGGCCCGCGTGAGTTGAGGCTGGTGGTCGTATGCCGTTTGGTACTGGTCCGTCAGTCTCTCCGAGTGTGTACACGCTTTCCTGTTTTTGGGGTTTGGCAGGATATATATAGCTGTGCTGTTCGGATTTCAACGGGGGGTAGGGGGGGTTTGTTGTACTACCGCGCGCGGGCGGGTGTGCGTGCGCATGGGTGTGCGTGCGCATGGGTGTGCGTGCGCATGGGTGTGCGTGCGCATGGGTGTGCGTGCGCATGGGTGTGCGTGCGCATGGGTGTGCGTGCGCATGGGTGTGCGTGCGCATGGGTGTGCGTGCGCATGGGTGTGCGTGCGCATGGGTGTGCGTGCGCATGGGTGTGTATGTCCTGAAACCATTGACTGAATAGTCCTCCTTAGCAGAGTATGCTGAGCATCCCTGATATGTCCCAAGTACCTGAATGCTAGTGGCCATTACATGTCCCGTACCATTAAACGTTATCCACCAGTATCCCCGCGCGCGAGTGCCATCTTGCAATTTAAGTCCAGCTTCAAGTTATTTGACTGCATCGAGACCGCGAGGTCATAGTTGAGTCCAAGCATACCCCCGAAAATTAAAAGATACCAAAGGCATGACACCACAGTTATGTTAGGCATGGGCTGATTAGTCATGAATCCATCGTGATGTCTTATTTAAGAGGAACGAATAGGCGATTTTAGGTGAGATGGCCCTGAAGAAAGAACCAGATGCCGTTTACACCCCAAGTCTAGAAACCCCCACGATCGATGGGCCCGTGGCGAGAAGAGGGATCCGTCTCGCAAGGGTTGCTGGTTTCACGTGAGTTGGTAGATTAAGAGATAACCCATTGGAGGTGATATGCATGTTGACTGGAACGGATTTGACTTAATGTGGTATGTCCGATCAATGAGTTCATGTACCCTGTCCTTTCAAGAACTTGTAATGTTGATATGGATAGTCATGGGGATTGTATAAGTATGTGGAAGTAACAGTTATGTCTTATGTACTGTCATGAGTTTTATGTACTTGCTTATATGCATGGGGTATATCATTAATGTACGATTATACATATATGTACTATACCATTTATGTACTACACAACATAATGCACGAAGTACATACGCGCTGCAAGGGGTAGTTTAAGTAGAATTTCAGCTTTGGGTGCTGATGGTAGGACTTGAGTCTTTCCCTTGAGTCTTTGGGGGAGTGTGCCGTCCCCTTTTCTGGTTTACAAGGCCAGGGTAATGGATATACTACAGAGACTCTTCATTTTAATAGGTGGTTTTCTAGGATGCCTGCTAAGGGAATTAGAATGAGGATTAAGGAAAAGTAAAGGATTGATGCTAGTTGGCCGATAATGATGAAGGGGGCTTCGACTGGCTGTCCTCCGATTCAGGTCAGTGTGAGTAGGTCTGCCACTAGAAGTCAGAATAGGATTTGGCTGAGGGGTCGGAAGGCTATGCTCCGTTGCTTGGAGGTGTGTAGGAGAGGGATGGCTGCTAGGACTAAGATAGATAGGACTAAGGCTACGACGCCTCCTAGCTTGTTAGGGATGGAGCGTAGGATTGCGTAGGCGAATAGGAAGTACCATTCTGGTTTGATATGGGGAGGGGTGTTTAGTGGGTTGGCTGGGGTGTAGTTATCGGGGTCTCCTAGGAGGTCGGGTGAGAATAGGGCTAGGGAGAGGAGGGCTAGGAGCATGGTTGTGAGCCCTAGGATGTCTTTGATGGTGTGGTATGGGTGGAATGGGAGTATGTCCATATTGGAGGGAATGCCTGTTGGGTTGTTGGATCCGGTTTCGTGAAGGAACAGGAGGTGTACTGTTACCATTGCTGCGATGATGAAGGGCAGGAGGAAGTGGAGAGCGAAAAATCGGGTTAGGGTGGCTTTGTCGACAGAGAACCCCCCTCAGACTCATTCCACTAGAGAGGTGCCGATGTAGGGGATGGCTGAGAGTAGGTTGGTGATAACTGTCGCTCCTCAGAAGGATATCTGTCCTCAGGGGAGGACGTAGCCTATAAATGCTGTGGCCATAACGGCGAATAGCAGTAAGATTCCCACGTTTCATGTCTCTGTGAATGTGTAGGATCCGTAGTAGATGCCTCGTCCAATGTGTAGATACAGACAGATGAAGAATATTGAAGCGCCGTTGGCGTGGAGGTAGCGTAGAATTCAGCCATAGTGGACGTCTCGGCAAATGTGGGTTACGGAGTAGAAGGCCGTGGAGGTATCTGAGGTGTAGTGCATTGCTAGGAAGAGTCCTGTTAAGATTTGGATGGCTAGGCAGACTCCTAAGAGGGAGCCAAAGTTTCATCAGGAGGAGATGCTTGATGGGGTTGGCAGGTCGATGAGAGAGTTGTTGATAATTTTAAATAGCGGGTGGGATTTTCGAATGTGGGTCATTATTGTTCTTGTAGTTGAAGTACAACGGTGGTTTTTCATGCCGCTAGTCATGGGTGAAGTCCATGTGAGAATATATGATGACGTATGGTATGCTCGTTTTAGGGGTATTGTTTGTTATTAGTTTCGTGGGGTTTTCGTCGAAACCGTCGCCCGTTTATGGGGGGTTGGGGTTGATTGTAGGGGGCGGGGTTGGGTGTGGCATTGTTATGAGTTCTGGTGGGCCTTTCTTGGGGCTCATGGTGTTTTTAATTTATTTGGGTGGAATGTTGGTTGTTTTTGGTTACACCACGGCTATGGCCATGGAGCAATACCCGGAGGTATGGGTGTCTAATAAGGTTGTCTTTGGGGCATTTGTTTTAGGGGTGGTTATGGAGTTGCTGTTAGTTTCGTGTGTGCTAGGGGAGGGGTTTGAATTTGTTGCAGGTGTTGGGGGGATGGAGGATTGGGTTGTTTACGAGGTAGATGACTTTAGTATTTTTGTTAAGGAGGCTGTAGGGGTTGCTGCAATTTATAGTTATGGGGTCTGGCTGGTTGTTGTCACGGGGTGATCGTTGCTTGTTGGTGTAGTTGTTGTTATAGAGGTCACTCGTGGAGGCCGAGGGTAATAAGGCTGAGGGTGAGAGTGATTAGGAAAGACAGGAAGTACAGTTTGATCTGGCCCTTTTGGGTTGAAATTGTGATGGAGGCTTTCATTTGGGAGAGGGTAAGGGATTTGGGGAGGATCATTTCCAGTCAGGTTAGGTCTAACAGTAGTGATGCTACTTTTTGGCAGGTTGTGAGGGCCTTTTGTGGGATTAGGCGGTGGATGACAGTTGGGAAATATCCTAGAGAGATGGAGAATTTAAGGGGGCTGGACGCGGGTTTGAAGGACAAGTTCTGAGTTAGGAGGCTCAGCTCCAGTGCGAGGGTAAAGCCGAGAAGGGTAATGATCAGAGCTGTGAGTTTGAGGTGGAGGGGCATGGTTATTGGTTGGACTGTTGCCGGAGGGATGCTGTGGGAGATGAGGAACCCGGCAAAGATGCTTCCGATTAGGAGGCGTTTAATGGGGTTGATTAGTAGGGGGTTGTTTTCGTTGATTAGGATGAGGGCTGGGAGGCGTGGTCGGGATATAAGGGCGAAGTAAATAATTCGGGTGCTGTACACGGCCGTCAGGGAGGTGGCCACTAGTGTCGTTAGTAGGGCTCAGGCGTTGGCGTATGACGTGTTGGCCGCTTCGATGATTAGGTCTTTGGAGTAGAAGCCTGTGAGAAATGGCATTCCTGTCAGGGCGAGGCTTCCAACGATGAGAGCGGAGGTGGTAAAGGGGAGGCTGTTGAATAGTCCGCCTATCTTTCGGATGTCTTGCTCGTCTCCTAGTCCATGGATGATTGATCCGGAGCATAAGAATAGCATGGCCTTGAAGAATGCGTGGGTGCAAATGTGTAGGAAAGCCAAGTGGGGCTGGTTGATGCCGATGGTCACCATTATTAGGCCCAGTTGGCTGGAGGTGGAGAAGGCTACGATCTTCTTGATGTCGTTCTGGGTAAGAGCGCAGATGGCCGTGAATAGGGTAGTGATGGCCCCCAGGCATAGGATGGTTGTTTGGGTTAGCTCACTATTTTCCATTAGGGGGTGGAAGCGGATAAGTAGGAAGACTCCTGCTACAACCATGGTGCTAGAGTGGAGTAGGGCTGAGACGGGAGTAGGGCCCTCTATGGCCGAGGGCAGTCAGGGGTGGAGTCCAAATTGGGCCGATTTTCCGGTTGCGGCTAGAACTAGGCCCATCAGTGGGAGGGTGTCGTTGGGGTTGAGTGAAAAAATTTGTTGGAGGTCTCATGTGTTGAGGTTGAGTAGGAACCATGCCATGCTGACTAGGAAGCCTACATCTCCGATACGGTTGTATAGGATGGCTTGCAGGGCTGCGGTGTTTGCGTCTGCTCGTCCTCATCATCAGCTGATCAGGAGGAAGGATATAGTTCCCACGCCCTCTCAGCCGATGAAGAGTTGGAAGAGGTTGTTGGCTGTAACGAGGATTATTATGGTGATGAGGAATATGAGGAGGTATTTGAAAAAACGGTTGATGTTAGGGTCCGAGTGTATGTATCACAGGGAGAATTCCATGATAGACCAAGTCACGAATAGGGCCACGGGGATAAAGATTATGGAGAAGTAGTCCAGTTTAAAACTTATTGTTAGTTTGAGTGTGTGAAGGCTTGTTCAATGTCAGTTGGACAGGACTATATCTTGATTGGAGTGGACGAATATTAGGGCTGGGACAAGGCTGATTGTGAAGGCCCATGCTACTGTGGTTTTTACATAGCTGGGGTAAGACTTGTTTGTGTATGAGGGGGAGTGGGCTATCGCGATCGGGAGGGTTAGTAATAAGAGGGTAGTCGAGATGGAAGAGGAGAATATGTTTATTACTTTTACTTGGAGTTGCACCAAATTTTCGGTTCCTAAGACCAACGGATTACTCCTATCCTCTAAAAGTGTAAGGGAGCCATGCTGTTAGTCATGGTTGCATGAGTTAGCAGTTCTTGCGTTCTTCCTCGGTAAACAAGAAGTCTTAGCTTCTATTACCAAATTCACAGTCTGGTGTTTTAATAAACTATATTTACAGTAAGTGGGCCCTAGAATGATTTTGGGGTTGATGGATAGGAGTAGGAGGGGTAGGAGATGCATGGCCATGAGGGTATTTTCTCGTGTGAACGAGGGGTTCAGGCTGTTGGTATGATGGGTCTGTTTTCCTCGTTGGGTCATGATTAGTATGAAAAGGGAGTACAGGGCCGTGATGATGATGTTGGTTCCTAGGAGAACTATTGAGAGGGGGGATCAGGAGAATGTTGATATTACTACAAGTAGTTCGCCGATCAGGTTGATGGTTGGGGGTAGGGCCAGGTTAGTGAGACTTGCTAGCAGTCATCATGTTGCTATGAGGGGGAGAGTGGCTTGTAGGCCGCGGGCTAGGATCATGGTACGGCTGTGGAGTCGCTCGTAGTTTGTATTTGCTAGGCAGAACAGTATTGAGGAGGTCAGGCCGTGGGCAATTATTAAGGCGGTTGCTCCCATATAGCTTCATGGCGTCTGGATTAGTGCGGCTACGATCACTAACGCCATATGGCTAACGGAGGAGTAGGCGATCAGTGATTTCAGATCTGTCTGACGTAAGCAGATAGAGCTAGTCATAACTATTCCTCACAGGGAAAGGATTATGAAGGGGTACGCTATTAGGCTTGTTGTAGGGGCAAGTATAATGGTGACGCGTAGCATGCCATAGCCTCCGAGCTTAAGTAGGACTGCTGCCAGAACCATAGAGCCGGCGATGGGGGCTTCTACGTGTGCCTTTGGTAGTCATAGGTGGAGGCCGTACAGTGGCATTTTCACCATGAATGCTATCATATATGCCAGTCATAGGAAGGTGCTGCTTCAGGTGCTTGGTAGAGGGGTTGCCCAGTATGTGGTCAGTAGGAAGTTTAGTGAGCCCATGGTGTTTTGTGAGTGGAGGAGGGCTACTAAGAGGGGGAGGGAGCCTGCCAGTGTGTAAAATAGGAAATAGAGACCTGCGTTGAGGCGTTCTGCTTGGTTGCCCCACCGGGTAATGATAATTAGGGTGGGCAGGAGAGTTGCCTCGAATAGGATGTAAAATAAGATGAGTTCCGTGGCTGAGAAAGTTATGATTAGCAAGGTTTGAAGTAGGATGAGCATTGTGATGTAAGTCTTTTTTCGCACTAGGGGTTCTTTTGATAGGTGGTGTTGGCTGGCGATGAGTATAAGGGGCAGTAGTCATGTTGTTAGTATGAGTAGGGGGGTGGATAGTGGGTCCGAGAAGAATGTTGTGGACATGTTTAGGCTGTTATCGGAGAATTGGTTGAGCATAAGGAGGCTTGTGAGGCTAATGAGTAGGCTGTATGCTGTGGAGTTGATTCAGATTATGGTCTGTTTCGACAGTCAAACCAGGGGGACTAGCATTGCCGTTGGGATAATTATTTTTAGCATTGGAGGAGGTTTAGGTTTTGGACATAGTCTGTGCCGTAGGTGTTGGAGACCATGACAAGCAGGGAGAGGCCTAGGGCTGCTTCGCAGGCGGCGAAGACCAGGAGTACGATTGGCATTATGCTGGCTAGGACTATGTGTGTGTTCAGGATGATGACCGAAGCCATAACGAAGATGGATAGTATTATGCCTTCCAAGCATAGTAGGGAGGATATCAGGTGGGATCGGTAGAGTAGGAGGCCTAGTAGGGACACGGTGAAGGCTACTATGGTGTTGATATAGATTAAAGGCATTTGATAGTTATGGGTCTGACCACAGTCTAATGAGTCGAAATCATTTGTTTTTATTAAACTAACTATCACTATTCAAGTCATTCGAGTCCTTTTTGTGATCATTCGTAGGCCAGGCTTGTTGCTAGGAGTAGAATGAGGAGCAGGGACATGGTGAGTATTGTTTTCAGGTTGTTGGTTTGCGAGGCCCAGGGGAGGGGGAGCAGGAGGGCAATTTCCAGGTCGAAGAGCAAGAATGTAATGGCTACCAGGAAGAATTTCATAGAGAAAGGAAGGCGTGCTGATCCCATCGGGTCAAAGCCGCATTCATAGGGTGTTGCTTTTTCTGAGTAGAGGTTTGTTTGGGGGAGTCAGAATGCGATGATCACGAGTAGGGAGGCTAGGAGAGTATTGGTTAACAGGGCGAGTATGAAGTTGATTATTCTTTTCCGGGGTGTTCCGGAACCGGCTGATTGGAAGTCAGGCGTACTTTTTGATACTAAAAGAATAGGAGCCTCATCAATAAATGGACACGTACAAGAACAGTCAGACTACGTCCACGAAGTGCCAGTATCATGCGGCGGCTTCGAATCCGAAATGGTGGGTGGATGTAAAGTGGAATTTTAGTTGCCGTAGGAAGCACACAATAAGAAACGTAGATCCGATAATAACGTGGAGGCCGTGGAAGCCTGTGGCTATGAAAAAGGTGGAGCCGTAGACTCCGTCCGAGATTGTAAAAGGGGCCTCATAGTACTCGGAGGCCTGGAGCAGTGTGAAGTAGAGTCCTAGGGCGATTGTGATGAAAAGGGCGTGGAGTATGTGTTTACGGCTACCCTCTATCAGGCTATGGTGGGCTCAGGTGATGGAGACTCCCGAGGCCAGTAGGACTGCCGTGTTCAGGAGTGGGACCTCCAGGGGATTGAGGGGGGTGATGCCCGTCGGGGGCCAGCAGCCTCCGAGCTCGGGGGTTGGAGCCAGGCTTGAATGGTAAAAAGCTCAGAAGAAGCCGAAGAAGAAGAAGATTTCTGAGATAATGAAAAGGAGTATACCATACCGTAGGCCTTTTTGGACGACAGGGGTGTGGTGGCCTTGGAAAGTGCCCTCTCGGATGATGTCCCGTCATCATTGGTATATGGTGAGGGTATTGGTTATTAGGCCCAGCAGGAGGAGGGATGTGGAGTTGAAGTGAAATCATATGACGAGGCCTGATGTTAGGAGGAGGGCGGAAAGGGCTCCTGTTAGTGGTCAGGGGCTGGGGTTGACTATGTGGTAGGCGTGGGTTTGGTGGGTCATTATGTGTTGTCGTGTAGGTATAGGCTAACCAATAGAGTGAATACGTAGGCTTGAATGAGGGCTACTGCAAACTCCAGAATGGTCAGGAGGATTAGGATGATGAATGTGATGGAGGCTGTAGTGATGCTGATGTCTATTAGCGCTAGGGTGGCGGCTCCAATTAGGTGAATCAGTAGATGGCCCGCGGTGATGTTCGCTGTTAGGCGGACGGCTAAGGCTATTGGTTGAATGAGTAGGCTGATAGTCTCGATGACTACTAGCATGGGGATTAGGGGGAGGGGAGTTCCTTGTGGTAGGAAGTGGGCTAAAGAGGCTTTGGTTTTGTGGCGGAAGCCGAGGATTACCGTCCCTGCCCACAGGGGGATGGCTAGGGCTAGGTTGGTGGAGAGTTGGGTTGTTGGGGTAAAGGAGTGGGGGAGTAGTCCAAGCAGGTTGGTGGAAGCGATAAAAAAGATTAGCGACATTAACAGGAGGGCTCAGGTTCGCCCTTTTTGGTTGTGGGTGGCTAACATTTGTTTAGACACAAGGTGTAGTAACCATCGTTGAGCTGTTAGTAAGCGGTTGCCGATGAGTCGGTCCGTCGAGGGGAACAGGAGAGCAGGGAATGCTACGATTAGGATAACGACGGGTAGTCCTAGCATTGTGGGGGCACTGAAAGAGGAGAATAAATTTTCGTTCATTTTGTTTGTCAAGGGGCGGGGCGTACGGAAATAGTGTTTGTCCGGGGTTCTGGTGTGGATGGGCAGGAGTGTTTTAGGATTTTTGGCTGTATGATGATGAATAGTGTAGTGAGTGTGGAGAGGATTATGATCAATCATGTGGATGTGTCCAGTTGTGGCATATCATTAAGGGAAGGGTTTGTTCCAGTCTTTAACTTAAAAGGTTAACGCTACTAGCTTCTTAATGTTGTTACAGTATGGATGAGGATCATTTTTCGAAATGTTGTAGTGGGACTAGTTCCAGGACGATTGGCATGAAACTGTGGTTGGACCCGCAGATTTCAGAGCACTGCCCGTAGAACAGGCCAGGTCGCGTAGATATTAGGGTTGTTTGGTTCAGGCGTCCGGGAATGGCGTCCGTTTTCAGACCTAGCGAGGGCACTGCCCATGAGTGCAGGACGTCCTCAGAGGAGATTAGCACTCGTACGGTTATTTCTATGGGGAGAACTACTCGGTTGTCTACTTCTAGCAGGCGGAGTTCTCCTGGCTTCAGATCGGATGTTGGGACCATGTAGGAGTCGAAGGTTAGGTCTTCATAGTCGGTATACTCGTAGCTTCAGTATCACTGATGGCCTATAGTTTTGACAGTCAAAGTGGGGTTATTAATCTCGTCCATTATATATAGGATTCGTAGGGAGGGAAGGGCAATTAGGATTAGGATGATGGCGGGCAGGATCGTTCAGATGGTTTCCACTTCTTGTGCGTCTATGGTGCTTGTGTGGGTTAGGCTTGTGGTCAGTATCAGGGAAATGATGTAGAGGACTAGGGAGCTGATCAGGAAGACGATTATCAGTGCGTGGTCGTGAAAGTGGAGGAGTTCTTCTATGATGGGGGAGGTTGCGTCTTGGAAGCCCAGCTGGAGGGGGTAAGCCATGAAGGCATAAAGGGTTTGGACCTATAATTTGACTTCGACAAAGTCATGTAAATTTTACTAATGCCTCATCAGTGAAGAAAGACATAGTGGATATGAGGTTGGCTTGAAACCGACTAGAGGGGGTTCGATTCCTTCCTTTCTTGTGAGTGCCACTTGGAGTTGATATAGGTGGGTTCCTCGAATGTGTGATATGGAGGAGGGCATCCGTGGAGTCACTCTAGGTTTGTGGTTGTGAGTTCTACTGTTGCTACTTCTCGCTTAGATGCGAAGGCTTCTCAGATTATAAAAATCATAAGGATAACTGCTGTTAGGGAAATAAATGAGCCTATTGATGAGACGGTGTTTCATGTTGTGTATGCGTCTGGGTAGTCGGAGTATCGTCGGGGCATGCCTGATAGGCCAAGGAAGTGTTGTGGAAAGAAGGTCGTGTTAACGCCCACGAATATAATTAGGAAGTGGATTTTGGCTCAGGTTGAGTTTAGTGTGTAGCCTGAGAAAAGAGGAAACCAGTGAACAAATCCTCCCATAATAGCGAAGACTGCCCCCATTGATAGGACGTAGTGGAAGTGAGCAACGACATAGTATGTGTCATGTAGGACAATGTCCAGGGATGAGTTGGCTAGGACAATGCCAGTTAAACCGCCTACGGTAAAGAGGAAAATAAAGCCCAGAGCCCAGAGCATGGCAGGAGACCATTTAATATTTCCTCCGTGCAGGGTTGCCAGCCAGCTAAATACTTTAACTCCAGTGGGGATCGCGATAATTATGGTGGCTGAGGTGAAATAGGCCCGTGTATCTACATCCATACCGACGGTGAACATATGGTGGGCCCACACAATAAATCCCAGGAACCCAATTGATATTATGGCTCACACCATTCCTATGTATCCGAAGGGTTCTTTTTTTCCTGAGTAGTAAGTAACGATGTGTGAAATGATTCCAAAGCCAGGTAGAATAAGAATATATACCTCTGGGTGGCCGAAGAATCAAAACAGGTGTTGGTACAGGATGGGGTCTCCCCCTCCGGCGGGATCGAAGAAAGTAGTGTTTAAGTTGCGGTCGGTTAAGAGTATTGTGATTCCCGCGGCGAGTACGGGGAGGGATAGGAGCAGGAGGACAGCTGTAATTAAGACGGACCAAACAAATAAGGGGGTCTGGTATTGGGATAGAGCGGGGGGTTTCATGTTAATGATTGTGGTAATAAAATTAATAGCGCCCAGGATAGAAGATACGCCCGCTAGATGAAGGGAGAAGATTGTTAGGTCTACGGAGGCTCCGGCGTGAGCTAGGTTACCGGCCAAAGGGGGGTATACGGTTCATCCCGTTCCGGCCCCTGCTTCAACTATTGAGGAGGCCATAAGGAGTAGGAAGGACGGGGGAAGAAGTCAAAAGCTCATGTTGTTTATTCGAGGGAAGGCCATGTCAGGGGCGCCGATTATTAGGGGTACTAATCAGTTACCGAAGCCTCCGATCATGATGGGTATAACCATGAAAAAAATTATGACGAAGGCATGGGCTGTGACGATTACGTTATAAATTTGATCATCACCTAGCAGGGCACCGGGCTGACCGAGCTCTGCCCGGATTAGGAGACTAAGGGCGGTTCCCACCATACCGGCTCAGGCGCCGAACAGCAGGTATAGGGTGCCGATGTCTTTGTGGTTTGTTGAGAAGAGTCAGCGGTTTACGAACATAGGTAAGATGGCCGAGCAGGCATTAGACTGTAAATCTAAGCACGGAGGTTTGAGTCCTCTTCTTATCAGGCCTTGTAGTGTAGTGACACACTGAATTGCAAATTCAGAGAAGCAGCTTCAATCCTGCCGGGGCTTCTCCCGCCTTTTTTTCCTGGCGGCGGGAGAAGTAGATTGAAGCCAGTTGTGTAGGGTTTTTAGCTGTTAACTAAAGTTTCGCGGGATCGAGGCCCGCCAATCTAGGAAGGGCTTAGCTTAATTAAAGTGGTTGACTTGCATTCAGCTGATGTAGAGTAGAGTTCTGCAGTCCTTATGCAGGAACTAAGTAGTCGTTACTTGCTTGAAGCTTTGAAGGCTTCTGGTCTGAGGTTAGCCTAAGTTCCTAGTTTAGTGCGGCTAGCATTGGTGCCAGGGGGAGGGTTAGCGTGGAGAGTGTGATGAGGGGAGGTAGTAGGGGGGTTCGTTTTGTGTTGTTTAGTTGTCATTTGATTTTTATGTTGTTTATTGAGGGGAAAAGGGTTAGTGATGTGGTGTAGGTTAGTCGTATATAGAAGAATAGGCTTAGTAGGGTCATTATGGCTATAAGGGTTGGTAGGATGATGTTCTCGTTTTTAATTAGTTCTTGCATGATTATTCATTTGGGTAAAAACCCTGTTAATGGGGGAAGGCCTCCTAGTGATAGTATAATTATTAGGGTCGAGGCTGCGATTATGGGGGATTTGTTTCATGAGTGGGATAGTGCTAAGGTGGTTGTTGAGGAGTTGAATATAAATAGTATGAACGTGGTGGTTGTTATTAGGATATAGAGGGTGAGGTTGAGTAGTATTAGGGTTGGGTTGTAGGAAAGGATGGCCGTTATTCAGCCTATGTGAGCGATTGATGAGTAGGCCAGGATTTTTCGCAGTTGGGTCTGATTTAGGCCTCCCCATCCTCCGACTGCGATGGATGTGAGGGATATTGTGAGGAGGAGGGTCAGGTTGATGGAGTGAGCGGTTTGGTAGAAAATTGACATTGGAGCTAGTTTTTGTCATGTGAGGAGGATGAGGCCGGATGACAAGGGGACTCCTTGGGTGACCTCTGGAACTCAGAAATGGAAGGGGGAGAGGCCTAGTTTTATGGCAAGAGCGAGGGTTATGGTAGTTGATGCTAATGGGTTGGTAATATTTGTGATGGATCATTGGCCTGAGTACAGGAGGTTGATTACGATGGCCAGTATGAGGAGTATTGATGCAGTGGCTTGGGTGAGGAAGTATTTTGTGGCGGCTTCTACGGCTCGGGGGTTATGTTGTTTTATTAGTACTGGAATGATGGTTAGCATGTTTATTTCGAAACCGATTCAGATTAGCAGTCAGTGAGAGCTTGTTATAACAATTATGGTGCCTAGAATGATGGTTGACGTAATTATGAGGAGGGCTGTGGGATTTATTAGTATGGGAAGGATGTGAACCAACATTTTCGGGGTATGGGCCCGATAGCTTATTTAGCTGACCTTACTGTAGAGTGTGGTGTAGTGTGGTAGCACGGAGATTTTTGAGTTCTCAGGAGCGGGTTCGATTCCCATGGCTCTAGAAACAAGGGGGTTGGGCCCCTATATTTTACTCTATCAAAGTAACTCTTTTGTCAGACATGTTTCTATGTTTGTGGTGGGATGCCCGCCGTAATGATGGGAATAGTAATGTGTCATATGCATAGGGCAAGGGTCAGGGGGAGGAAGTTTTTTCATAGTAGGTGTATGAGTTGGTCGTATCGGAAGCGGGGGTAGGATGCTCGTACTCATAGGAATAAGATGGTTAGTCCCATGGTTTTTAGTATGAAGTTGACTGTGTACAGCTCTGGTATTAGGGGGCTGTGGAATGCTCCAAGAAATAGGGTTGTTGTGAGGGCGTTTATCATGATGATATTCGTGTATTCCGCTAGGAAGAAGAGGGCAAAGGGGCCCGCTGCGTACTCGACGTTAAAGCCGGAGACTAGTTCGGACTCGCCCTCTGTCAGGTCGAAAGGGGCTCGGTTGGTCTCTGCTAGCGTGGAGACGAATCATATTATTGCTAGCGGTCAGGAGGGGATGATGAGCCATAGATGTTCTTGAGTAGTGATTAGGGTTGATAGCGTGAAGGATCCATTTAGGAGTAGGACGGATAGGAGGATAATGGCTAGGGTTACCTCGTAGGAGATAGTCTGGGCCACTGCCCGTAGGGCCCCAATTAGGGCATATTTGGAGTTGGAAGCCCAACCGGACCAGAGGATAGAGTAAACGGCTAGGCTAGATATGGCTAGTATAAACAGTACGCCGAGGTTTATGTTGATTAGGGGGTGTGGCATTGGTAGGGGGGTTCATATTATTAGGGCTAAGGTTAGCGCTAGGATGGGGGCGATGATGAATATTGATGGAGAGGATGTCAGTGGTCGAAGGGGCTCTTTGGTAAATAGTTTGACCGCGTCGGCAATGGGTTGGAGGAGTCCGTGGGGGCCCACAACGTTTGGTCCTTTGCGTAGTTGCATGTAGCCCAGTATTTTCCGTTCGACGAGGGTGAGGAATGCGACGGCGAGTAGGATCGGGATGAGTATCATCAGTAGGTTAATTATATACATGTGTTAGAGAGAGGAGTTGAACCTCTGGTAGTAAAAGTTTAAGTTTTATGCAATCGCCGGGCTCTGCCACTCTAACGAAGCCCTGCTCTCGGGCATAGTGGTTAACAGGTATCGGGTTGAGATTAGATCATCCGTTGGTGTAGAGGCGCTTTTGCAATGGGGGCCTCGCTTTCCTTGTCCTTTCGTACTGGGGGAAGCTTGGAAATAGATAGAAACCGACCTGGATTGCTCCGGTCTGAACTCAGATCACGTAGGACTTTTATCGTTGAACAAACGAACCCTTAATAGCGGCTGCACCATTAGGATGTCCTGATCCAACATCGAGGTCGTAAACCCTGTTGTCGATATGGACTCTGAAACAGGATTGCGCTGTTATCCCTAGGGTAACTTGTTCCGTTGATCAAGTTTTGGATCAATAGATAGTGGTTTGGCTTGGACTGGTGGGTCTAGGCCTTGTTCTGCTCGGAAGTTGGTCTGTAGTCCGAGGTCACCCCAACCTAAATTAGGGTCCTATTGAGAGCTTGTTGGTTCTTTTGAGTGTGGGGGGCTCTGTTAGGACGGCTAATTAAAAGCTCCATAGGGTCTTCTCGTCTTATTGGTTTATTCCCGCCTCTTCACGGGAAGGTCAATTTCACTGATTGGAAGTAAGAGACAGTAAAACCCTCGTGTGGCCATTCATACCAGTCCCTATTTAAGGAACAAGTGATTATGCTACCTTTGCACGGTCAGGATACCGCGGCCGTTGAAACGGATGTCACCGGGCAGGCAGTGCCTCTAATACTTGATAGGCTAGAGGTGATGTTTTTGGTAAACAGGCGGGGTTTGTGTTTGCCGAGTTCCTTTTACTTCTGTTAATCTTTCCCTGAGGCACACCTGTGTTGGGTTAACAGTGTGGTTGGCAGGCAGGTTTATGGGTGGGCTGCAATTGCCGTGTTGTTAACTATCAGTGGGTCATCCGCTGCTGATATAAACTTGCGCCGGGAGAAATATTTCTTGTTACTCATGTTAACATTATTGCTTCTATTGCGTAATAGAATAGTCCAGTCTGATGTTAGGAGTTGGCTGTTGTTATTTTGGGATTAAAAGGTGGTTAGTTGTTGAGCTTTAACGCTTTCTCAATTGATGGCTGCTTTTAGGCCTACTATGGATTTACGCCGTGCTTACTCGCTAATTAAGGTTGTACCCTGGGTCTAAAAGGCTGTACCTTTTTAGACTACTTCTTAAGCCTACATTGGAATTGCGGGGGTTTTAGGTAGGGCATAAGTTCGAACTGAGATTCTGTTCTGGACAACCAGCTATCACCAGGCTCGGTAGGCTTTTCACCTCTACCCAGGAATCTTCTCACTATTTTGCCACATAGAGGAGGTTGCCCTGTTAGGCTGTTCGTGGGTAGCTCGTCTGGTTTCGGGGGGGCTGACTAAAGTTCTCTTTGCCAGCTAGTTCTAGTTAAGTCATTATGCGAAAGGTAGAAGGGGTAAGCTTTGCTGTTTTTTACTTTTGGGGAGTCTTTCATCTTTCCCTTGCGGTACTGATCTCTATAGCGCCGAGTAGAATTTCTATCGCCTATACTTTAATGGTTGGTGAATGTTTTATTTTAGGGGGTCGTGTGAGTTGAGTTGTGATGGGGTTGGGCTAGTCCTTGTTCAGAGCGTTCGCTATGTACGAAATTTCCCGGGTGTAAGCCGGGTGCTTTATTTAAGCTACGCTTTGGTATTTCCAAGCGCACTTTCCAGTACGCCTACCTTGTTACGACTTATCTCCTCTTGTGGGCTAGACGGGTGGCAATAGGATTTCAGTCCGTATTTTCACTTGAGGAGGGTGACGGGCGGTGTGTGCGTGCTTCATGGCCTGATTCAGTCAAGCTCTCTATTCTTGGCTTACTGCTAAATCCTCCTTATGCTCTCGATTTTCACGAGGGCGTCCGTTGTCATTTGGGTGTTCTTGGTTAGAAAATGTAGCCCATCTCTTCCCAGTCCATAGGCTACACCTTGACCTAACGTTTTTACGTTCAGTGCTTGTGCTTACTGTGGTGCCTTTTTAGGGTTTGCTGAGGATGGCGGTATATAGGCTGAATTGCGAGGACTGGTGAGGTTTATCGGGGTGTATCGATTGTAGGACAGGCTCCTCTAGAGGGATGTGAAGCACCGCCAAGTCCTTTGAGTTTTAGGCTGTTGCCCGTAGTACTCTGGCGAACTAGATTGTTAAGGAGTAGTTTGTGTTTAGGGCTAAGCATAGTGGGGTATCTAATCCCAGTTTGGGTCTTAGCTATCGTGCATTCAGGGGTTGTAAAGTCACTTTCGTAGTGTATTTTTATACTAGCTGATGTTTTCTACAACTCAGTTAGGGCTTAACTTTATTTTATGGTCCCCTAAGCACGCTTTACGCCGTGCTTCCATTGGCTTGGGTTAATCGTATGACCGCGGTGGCTGGCACGAGATTGACCAACCCTTGGGTATAAGCATAGCTTAGTCGAGCCTTCGCTCATTGCTTAAGTTTTGTCACTGCTGCATGCCCGTGGGGGTGTGGCTAAGCAAGGTGTTATGAGCTACTTGGTAGCGTGCTTGATACCTGCTCCTTTTGGTCTTGTACGGCCTGGAGGGCATTTTCACTGGGGGGCGGATACTTGCATGTGTAATCTTGCTCAGAGGCAATGGAAAGGCCAGGACCAAGCCTATGTGTTTATGGAGTTGTGGGACTCATCTAGGCATTTTCAGTGCCTTGCTTTTAATGGATTAAGCTACATTAAC